ATATCTCTTGCTGGAAGTATCCCTGATCCCATTGATAACGAGTGGGCCCAAATAATTCGATCGGAGTAGTTGCTGAACCATACCACATAGTTCCAGCAACAACAAAAGCTGCAAAAAAGACAGCAGCGATACTACTGGAAAGGACGGTTTCAATATTTCCCATACGCAATCCTTTGTATAGACGTTGTGGTGGGCGAACACTAAGATGGAATAGACCCGCTAATATGCCCAACGTCCCTGCTGCAATATGATGAGAGGCTATTCCTCCCGGAACAAAAGGATCAAAACCTTCCACGCCCCATGCTGGATTTACAGGTTGTACTTTTCCTGTTAGTCCATAAGGATCGGACACCCATATTCCAGGACCATACAAGCCTGTTACATGAAATGCACCAAAACCAAAGCAAGCCACTCCCGAAAGAAATAAATGAATTCCAAAGATCTTAGGCAAATCCAAAGACGGTTTTCCTGTACGTTCATCACAAAAAATTTCTAGATCCCAATACACCCAATGCCAGATAGCTGCCAAAAAGCATAAACCAGAAAACACAATATGTGCCCCAGCTACACCTTCGTAACTCCAAATACCCGGATTCGTTACAGTCCCTCCTGTGATATTCCAACCGCCCCATGAATTGGTTATTCCTAAACGAGTCATGAAGGGTATAACGAACATACCCTGTCTCCACATTGGATCAAGAACAGGGTCAGAAGGATCAAAAACTGCTAATTCATACAGAGCCATCGAACCGGCCCAACCAGCAACCAGAGCTGTATGCATTATATGAACAGAAAGCAACCGGCCGGGATCATTCAATACAACGGTATGAACACGATACCAAGGTAAACCCATGGAAATACCCCTTTATCAAAGATAAATAGACACTACGTAACTTTATTGCATTGGAAAAGGCTCTACTATGACTATCCTAGGGCCCTCCCCTGTTCGGTGAATTATTTCACAACAGGGGTTAATATTTGTTCTATTCTGTTGGTAATAAAATACTGGAACAATTCTGTTCGTAGGAACAAAGAGAAGCAGATTTATTCTATACTCGATAAGTACCAATACGCAATGGGGGCTAATACCATTTTCTATGAGCGAATGCGTACATACTTATTCATCGTCCTATTCGTAATAATTTGACTTTATTCGTTCTGTTTTTCTTTATGACTTTTTCTAATCGATGGATAAAATAAATACGATAAAAGCCAATATTAGAAAATTATAAAGACAAAAAAATCATATTGTTACGTTTCCACATCAAAGTGAAATATAGTACTTAATTCCCTTTTCTTTCAATTAATGCCTATTGGTGTTCCAAAAGTACCTTTCCGAAGTCCTGGAGAGGAAGATGCATCTTGGGTTGACGTATAGTGCGACTTGTCAGATATATTGGGTCATATGGGATTTCCCCGTTCTCTCCCACAATCGAGATATCCTCTGTTTTGCCCAAGAAAGATTCATTGAATCATCAAAAGTTTGGAGCGTGAAGTACAATTAGATCCATTTTGGGGAATTCATATTACTATTATCAATTAGAAAAATTTATGGTTGTCTTGGTTGGACTAAAAAAATCAAAAATGAAGTATCCAGGCTCCGTTTAGAAAAACCCAACTCAATTGGTAAATATCTATGATTATCAGTTCTATCAGAAATGATTCCTATTTGTATTTGTTAACCGAGTTGATCTTAAACTGTTAATGAACAAACTCAATAGAAGTGAATTGAAAAAAGTAGAAAGCCATAAAAAAGAAATGGTAATGCAGGAGTGTTTGTCCTATATGTGCAAATCCAAATCGGGCGAATCTTTACCCGGAGTAGAGCATAAACCTAAAAAGATGAAAGAGACCCACTCAGGAACAAGAAAATACCATCGTGATTTGGATTGAATCTCGATGAAACAATACATCAATGAGAAGTTAATTCAATAAGTTTAGTGATTTTTTATTATTTATTAATTTGATTTTTTTTATTATAGTAAAAACCCGTCTTTATTGAAGAAGACAAAACCCTTTCGTTAGAAGTCAGAAAGAACCTAAAAGAAAGAGGATTGGAATCCATACATTGATTCTTTTTTTTTTGTTTTCACAATTTTTTTGAACCGTATGCATCAAAAGATGCGTGTACGGTTCCTAAGGGATACAATTGTAGCCTAATCAACCGACTTTATCGAGAAAGATTACTTTTTTTAGGACAAGCAGTTGATAGCGAGATCTCAAATCAACTTATTGGTCTTATGATATATCTCAGTCTTGAAGATGATAACAAAGATCTGTATTTGTTTATAAACTCTCCCGGCGGATGGGTAATACCTGGAGTAGCGATTTATGATACTATGCAATTCGTACGACCAGATGTCCATACAATATGCATGGGGTTAGCCGCTTCAATGGGATCTTTTATCCTGGTCGGGGGAGAAATTACCAAACGTCTAGCATTCCCTCACGCTTGGCGCCAATGAAGTTTTTTTATGTAAGAGAAAAAAGAAGACTATGCCTTCGCCCTATGAAATATGAATATATATTAAGTAATAATAGCATGGCACTTCGAATTCGATATGATAAATTTTTGCATTGTTTTTTCAAAACATTAGATTATGTATCGAGAGAGTAGTATGGGAGAAAGGGTATTTCCGATTTTCTATTATTTATCGGGAGTCCAGCTCAGCGTCACAAACCTTTTTTGTTCACACCGTGAAGGCTCTTAACAAGATTGCAAGGAGTGCGAAAAAAACAAGATTTTTCTTTGATTGGCTCAAAAAAAACTTTGGGATTGCTGAATCACAGACAAAAAACAATAAAAATTAATATATAAGGCAACGGAGCCATCATAGTATTTTTTAACTATTCCAAAAGCAAAAGGAAGGGTGGCAATTTGATCATTTAACCCATCTGTGGGTCTGGTATATTTTACTTTTCTCTTTCTTTCTTGAATGGAAAATGGAAGGTAAAGGTCAATTTTATTGTAAAGCCGTATGCATATGCAATGCACCAAAGATGCCCGTACGGTTGTTCAATTCTATCTTTTAGTCTTTATCTTTCTTTTCTCTTCGCTTCATTAGGCGAGATAGAGAAACTTTTTATTATGTTATATCATCAGGGTAATGATCCATCAACCTGCTAGTTCGTTTTATGAGGCACAAACGGGAGAATTTATCCTGGAAGCGGAAGAATTGCTGAAACTGCGTGAAACCCTCACAAGGGTTTATGTACAAAGAACAGGTAAACCCTTATGGGTTGTATCCGAAGACATGGAAAGAGATGTTTTTATGTCAGCAACAGAAGCACAAGCTTATGGAATTGTTGATCTTGTAGCAGTTGAATGAAAATAAGACGGATTTCACACAAATCCGTGATTTGAGATTTTATCTATGAGTTTACTATTCTATTAAAAATGGAAGTAATTCATAATTATCCGGTTAGGATCAATCTAAACCAGCCCATTATGTATACAATTCAGCATGCCAACTATTAAACAACTTATTAGAAATACAAGACAGCCAATCAGAAATGTCACGAAATCCCCCGCTCTTCGGGGATGCCCTCAACGTCGAGGAACATGTACTCGGGTGTATGTGCGACTCGTTTAGATCATATCATGAGCTGGTACAAAAGCAAGAAAACAAACTTTCCAGTATCAATGATCAGTACCGGTGAATAGGATCCAATGTAAGAAGAGATTCCATTCACTATCTAAAAATAATCAAAGTTATCATATTCCTACATTGTGTATATTGTGTATAAATTTTATGGTTTCCGTTGGTGCAAATCCAATCACCTCAATTTAAGATGAGAAGCAATTCTCCATTGGTAGCAAATGGTTATCCATTATCCATTAAGCGTAGGAAATCTTATTGCTATTTATCTATTTAAAAGGCATAAAGATTAAGCTCCTACTCTGACAAGAACGGACTAAGAGGGTCAGCTACCCAGCTAACTTTCAGAATTAAATACCGTTACTGTATAGGTAGATCTCATTGTGAAAGGCCTATTACTGGATAATTCATGGGTAGAGCCAAAAAGGGTGAACTATACAAGTTACCAATAACGTTGATTAAATCAAGTTAAAGGCTCCGGTGTATAGAGAAGACCTCACCGTTTAAGAAGTCACCATAGAAACGAAGGAACCCGCTATTTGTTTATCCATTTCTATTTTTTTTTTTACACCTATAAGATTAAGATAAGAAAATATAATTTCTTATTTCGCATTGAAATGCCTAAAAAAAAAAAGAAAAAATCGCGGTCAGGAAGGTTAGAGTAGCCAAAGCCATTGGAATTTTTATTTTATACATTGGAAAAATCCGTTTTGTTATTAATAGATTAGGAAAGGGGAAAAGAATAACTGAAAGAAAAGAAATAAATTAGTTATTCGTGAAAGTTTCATCTATTCAATGACTAGAATTAGACGAGGATATATAGCTCGTAGACGTAGAACAAAAATTCGTTTATTTGCATCAAGCTTTCGAGGGGCCCATTCAAGACTTACTCGAACTATTACTCAACAGAAAATAAGAGCTTTGGTTTCGGCTCATCGGGATCGGGGCAGTCAAAAGAGAAATTTTCGTCGTTTGTGGATCACTCGGATAAATGCAGTAATTCGCGAAAGGGGGGTATCCTATAGTTATAGTAGATTAATACACGATCTGTACAAGAGACAGTTGCTTCTTAATCGTAAAATACTTGCACAAATAGCTATATTAAATAGGGATTGTCTTTATATGATTTACAATGAGATAATAAAAGAAGTAGGTTGTAAAGAATCCACCGGAATAATTTAAACGGGGTTTCCCGGAGAATGAACTCCGGGAAGGTAGAGTAGAAATTACTAGGATAAAATAAAATATGCTAAAATAGTCAAAATGAATGAACACGCTCAATAGAAAAAGCTTTTTCCGATTCTTTTTTTTCTTACGACCCGATAATCAAATCTGGATTTCTGGATTCTCGGAAAAACACCAATCCGCGTTTGAGTTCGGATTAAAATTATGATTCCAATT